AATTACTAATAAAAAAAAAATTCACTTTATCTTTATTTCGACTATAAAAAAGTCACTTTATAATATTAGTAAGAAAAATTCACATATTTTTTGTGATTTATCCTACTTGTCACAAGCATATGTATTTTACAAATTATCACAAACCCAAGTTATTAATTTGTCTAAATTTAGATCTGTTCTTCAATATAACACAACGTCTTGCTTCCTTAAGACTAAAATAAAGGACTATTTTAAAACACTAGGAATATTTCATTCGGAATTAAAACATAAGAAACTTCGGAGTTCTAGAATCAATCAATGGAAAAACTGGTTAAGATGGCATTATCAATACGATTTATCTCAGATTAGATGGTCTAGATTAATGCCAAAAAAATGGCGAACTAAGGTTAATCAAAGTTGTATGGCTCAAAATAAAAATAGAAACTTAAACAAATGGAATTCATATGAAAAAGACCAATTAATTCATTACAAAAAAGAAAATGATTCGGAACTCTATTCATTATCAAACCAAAAAGATAATTTTAAAAAATGTTATAGATATGGTCTTTTAGCATATAAATCAATTAATTATGAAAATAAAAGTGACTCATTTTTTTCTAGATTACCCTTTCAAGTAAAGAAGAACTTAGAAATTTCGTATAATTCCAACACGTCCAAACACAACTTTGTTGATATGCCCGGCAATCTTCATATCAATAATTATCTAAGAAAGGTCAATATTCTAGATATAGAAAGAAATCTCGATAGAAAATATTTTGATTGGAAAATTATCCATTTTTCTCTTAGACAAAAAGGAGATATTGAAGCCTGGGTTAAGATCGATACCAACAGTAATCCAAATACTAAAATTGGTATTAATAATTATCAAATAATTGATAAAATTGAGAAAAAGGGGGTTTTTTATCTTACAACTCATCAAAATCCAGAAAAAACTCAAAAAAATTCGAAAAAAGTCTTTTTTGATTGGATGGGAATGAATGAAAAAATATTTAATCGTCCCATATTGAATCTGGAATTTTGGTTCTTCCCAGAATTTGTACTACTTTATAATGTCTATAAAATAAAACCGTGGATTATACCAAGCAAATTCCTTCTTTTTAATTTGAATACAAATGAAAATGTTATTCAAAATAAAAACCAAAAACAAAACTTTTTTCTACCATCAAATAAAAAAATAAAGAATCGAAGTCAAGAAACAAAAGAACCCCCAAGTCAAAGAGAGCGTGGATCAGATATAGAAAACAAAGGAAATCTGAGCCCTGTTTTTTCAAAACATCAAACCGATCTTGAAAAAGATTACGTGGAATCAGACACAAAAAAGGGTCAAAATAAAAAACAATACAAAAGCAACACGGAAGCAGAACTAGATTTGTTCTTGAAACGTTATTTGCTTTTTCAATTGAGATGGAACGATGCTTTGAATAAAAGAATGCTCGAAAATATCAAGGTATATTGTCTCCTGCTTCGACTGATAAATCCAACCAAAATTACTATATCGTCAATTCAAAGGAGAGAAATGAGTTTGGATATAATGCTGATTCAGGCAAATTTACCTCTTACAGACTTGATGAAGAAGGGGGTATTGATTATCGAACCTATTCGGTTGTCTGTAAAACATAATGGACAATTTATTATGTATCAAACCATAGGTATTTCATTGGTTCATAAAAGTAAACACCAAACTAATCAAAGATACCGAGAACAAAGATATGTTGATAAAAAGAATTTTGACGAATTCATTCTGCAACCTCAAACTCAAAGAATAAATACAGAAAAAACTCATTTTGATTTGCTTGTTCCTGAAAATATTTTATGGTCTAGACGTCGTAGAGAATTGAGAATTCGAAGTTTTTTTAATTCTTTGAATTGGAATGTCGTCGATAGAAATTCAGTATTTTGCAACGAAACCAATGTAAAAAACTGGAGTCAATTTTTGGGTGAACGGAAACCCCTTTATAAAGATAAAAATCAATTAATTAAATTGAAGTTCTTTCTTTGGCCTAATTATCGATTAGAAGATTTAGCTTGTATGAATCGTTATTGGTTTGATACCAATAATGGTAGCCGTTTCAGTATCTTAAGGATACATATGTATCCACGATTGAAAATTAATTGATAGTACTATATACCCTGTCTCGTATAGAGTATCTGAAAGCAAACAAATGCAAACATGCCTTGTTTTACATCTCATTCGAATCTAATTCGAGTAGACAATACTAAATCAATAAAATAAGGTATTGATTAGATCTAGAAATGAATCAACAGAATCTTCTTCATTTTAGGATTTTAGGTTTCAATTATTCGCTTTTGTGACTGAAAAAAACGTACCTACCACCTTTTTGGATTCCTATCTGAATCAAATTTCAAATTTGATTAATTTATTGGAATTGCTAAAATTAGAGGTTCATAAAGAAATTAAGTCTATATACCACGTTCAAATTACTGGCATTATTATTACTGATCAATAAAATTCTAAAAAATCCATATCTGTAAAATAAAGAAAGGGGAAATTCATTTATGGTAAAAAATTCTGTCATTTCAGTTATTTTTCAAAAAGAAAAGAAAGGATCTGTTGAATTTCAAGTATTCAATTTCACCAATAAGATACGGAGACTTACTTCACATTTAGAATTGCACAAAAAAGACTATTTATCTCAGAGAGGTTTGAAGAAAATTTTGGGAAAACGTCAACGACTGCTAGCTTATTTGGCAAAAAAAAATAGAGTACGTTATAAAGAATTAATTAATCAGTTGGACATTCGAGAGACAAAAACTCGTTAATTTGATTAATTTGAAGAGTTATTTCATTTTCACTTATATGTTTCGATTAAATTTTGATGAACTTCTTTTCACTTTCAGTAATTCATGGAAGAATGAATCGTTAAAAAACTTATGACTGCACCAACTACAAGAAAAGACCTCATGATAGTCAATATGGGGCCTCAGCACCCATCAATGCACGGTGTTCTTCGACTCATCGTTACTCTAGATGGTGAAGATGTTGTCGACTGCGAACCAATATTGGGTTATTTACATAGAGGGATGGAGAAAATTGCGGAAAACCGAACAATTATACAATATTTGCCTTATGTAACACGTTGGGATTATTTAGCTACTATGTTCACAGAAGCAATAACCATAAATGGACCCGAACAATTAGGCAATATTCAAGTACCTAAAAGGGCTAGCTATATCAGAGTCATTATGTTGGAGTTGAGTCGGATAGCTTCTCATTTGTTATGGCTCGGTCCTTTTATGGCGGATATTGGTGCACAGACCCCTTTCTTCTATATTTTTCGAGAAAGAGAATTGATATATGACCTATTCGAAGCTGCCACCGGTATGCGAATGATGCATAATTATTTTCGTATTGGAGGAGTGGCTGCCGATCTACCCTATGGCTGGATAGATAAATGTTTGGATTTTTGCGATTATTTTTTAACAGGGGTTGCTGAGTATCAAAAACTTATTACCCGGAATCCTATTTTTTTAGAACGAGTTGAAGGCGTAGGCATTATTGGGAGAGACGAGGCAGTAAATTGGGGTTTATCGGGACCAATGCTACGAGCTTCCGGAATAGAATGGGATCTTCGTAAAGTTGATCATTATGAGTCTTACGACGAATTTGATTGGCAGGTTCAATGGCAACGAGAAGGGGATTCATTAGCTCGTTATTTAGTACGAATCGGTGAAATGACAGAATCCATAAAGATTATTCAACAGGCTCTGGAAGGAATTCCAGGAGGGCCTTACGAAAATTTAGAAATGCGACGTTTTGACAGATTAAAAGATCCTGAATGGAATGATTTTGAATATCGGTTTATTAGTAAAAAGCCTTCTCCAACTTTTGAATTGTCGAAACAAGAACTTTATGTGAGAGTTGAAGCCCCAAAAGGAGAATTGGGGATTTTTCTGATAGGAGACCAGAGCGTTTTTCCTTGGAGATGGAAAATTCGCCCACCAGGTTTTATCAATTTGCAAATTCTTCCTCAGTTAGTTAAAAGAATGAAATTGGCTGATATTATGACAATACTAGGTAGCATAGATATCATTATGGGAGAAGTTGATCGTTGAAATGATAATTGATACAACAGAAATAGAGACTATCAATCCTTTTTCCAAATTGGAATCCTTAAAAGAAGTCTATGGGATCATATGGATGCTTGTCCCTATTGTGACTCTTGTATTAGGAATCACAATAGGTGTACTAGTAATTGTTTGGTTAGAAAGAGAAATATCTGCAGGAATACAACAACGTATCGGGCCTGAATATGCCGGCCCTTTAGGAATTCTTCAAGCTCTAGCAGATGGGACAAAACTACTTTTGAAAGAGAACCTTATTCCATCTACAGGAGATACTCGTTTATTCAGTATTGGGCCATCCATAGCAGTAATATCTATCTTTCTAAGTTATTCAGTAATTCCTTTTGGTGATCACCTTGTTCTAGCCGATCTTAGTATTGGTGTTTTTTTTTGGATTGCCATTTCAAGTATTGCTCCCGTTGGACTTCTTATGTCGGGGTATGGATCAAATAATAAATATTCCTTTTTAGGTGGTCTACGGGCAGCTGCTCAATCAATTAGTTATGAAATACCATTAGCTCTATGTGTGTTATCAATATCTCTACGTGTGATTCGGTGAGACCTAAAATTTATAAAAATTCTTTTCTTTCTAGAAACAAGGATAAAAAGATTTGATTGACTATATATATTTTTATTTTTCTTCAGCATTTGAGTTGATGAACTAAACCAGATAGTTATATGAGTGAAAGAAAACGGCTTCTAAATTTGCAGTAAAAAAGTTGAGTCTCATTTCCTATGTACAAGAATCAAATGGTGAAAAAAGTAAACATAAGCAAGAGAGATTGTTTACCCCAAGATTCGTGAATTGTCATGATAGCTTGAAGCGGGTTCAAAAGACCAACTCTATGGAGTTTTTACTGTCTATTACCATAGATGGATTTCCACAACGGGAGGTTTTTGAAACAAAAAATGAGTGG